AAAAGGCGGAAGGTACTTTGGATACAAATTTATAAAAGTTCCTGAGTACTCAGGAATTCAATCAATCGAATAGCGATTGAATGGATAATTGGTTTTTACTTATACATATCCACATATCCTTTTTTTACATATCTAATATTTCCTTTTCTATTATAAAATAGAATATAAAATATAAAATAAAGTAATTTTATTATAAAATAGAATATAAAATATAAAATAAAGTAATTTTGATATTTTCTATTTTGCTTATTTTTATATTTATATTTTTATATAAAGTAAAAATAACATATATAGCAAATAAATAAAATAGATCAAATGGGAAAGGGATATTAAAAAAAATAGGGATATGTAATAAATAGTGATCTATTTTGATTCTATATTTTTATATTTTTTGACTTAATGAAGTGCAGCAGAAGAAAGAATAGGTCTTATTATTCTTACATCTTAGTAACATTTTCTTGACATTTCCAGGAGTGCCGTTACGTATTTTGTTTGTACTTAATGTTTTTCGATTCTACTAGCAATCATATAAGAACTTCTTATAATTACTTATAATTAATAATTAATTGTATTTTTTGAATTGTTTCATCAATGGTATTGGACAGAATCCTTTTTTTTTTGACTCCGCGCTAGTGATTCTACTATTATTAGTGAACAATAATTCTTAATTAATGAACAATGCTGGAAAAATTCTTTCATATTCATAGAAATAGGGGACATAATTCACATGGATATAGTAAGTCTCGCGTGGGCTGCTTTAATGGTAGTCTTTACATTTTCCCTTTCACTCGTAGTATGGGGCAGAAGTGGTCTCTAAGGGTACTAGTAATTGAGTTAAAAAATAATTGAGTTAAAAAATTAAACCAATTCTTTTCTAGATCGTTTTGTTTTGGAAAGACTTTTTCATTTAACTATTTAAATTGAATTCAATTTCTAATTCAATTTAGAAATTTAGAAATTGAATTCAAAATATCCAATTATATTGAATTCGAATGGAGTAATATATTCTATGAATAATACGTTTTTACTATGAATAATACGTTTTTTTTTTAATCATAATCAACTCAAAAAAATATTTCAATGATTCCCGTGCTCATATTTCTAAAGTAATCCTATTTCGAAAGTAAAAGGAATATAAATGATAGGAAATTGATTTCAACCGAATTCTTCCTAAATTTTTTAGTTCGATAAACCGGCTCTTACCAGAATTTTATATAGACAATGAGGAAAAGTGTAATCTTTTTTTTTTTGACTTTTTTTATTTGTTTTTGTTTGACTTTTTCCTGTTCAAAGAGAAAAGAGAAGAAAGGAGTTCTTTTATTAGTTATTTATTAGTTATTAAATAATTATTTAATTCAAATTAAGTGGATTTTCTTTTTCTTTCTTTTCTATGAGAAATAAGATAGAGATATTGATTCTCCAACGAGATACTAGGTATAATAAGATATTTTCTTGGACAAGTCACAAACAAGCACGTAGTGCTTAGTTTAGTGTTTTATTATTTTAAAAATTTGATTTACGCTATACTTCATTCTTCATTGATTTATTTCATATCATGATTCAAAGGTTAAAAATCCGCGAGGTTTACTAATCCTTGAACTTTGAAAAAGTTTTTATAGAACTCATTTCTTTTTTATAGAACTCATTTCTTTGGATGACCTGTTAATTGCTCAATCGATTACTTTTTTTAGAATGTTAAAAAAAGATTTCTCGATTTTATTTTATTAATATATGTCCAGACTATTATTATTTTTTCCTTTCAGTGATTTTATTCTTTCGGTAGATGTCGGGATTCATATTCAAAATAATCAGAAATCTAACAATTAAAATCGTAAGAGTAAGGATGGGTTTTCGATTATTTCAGATTAATTGAAATCAACACAAATCAAATAGATGCAAAAAGAAATAGAATTGGGATTACATATAGATAATTGATATCTCGATAGATGAATATGAAGATGACATTCTAGATTGATCGATATTAAGCCTATATCTTTATTATAACTTTATATACTGGAATAACAAAAAAATCTACTAGAATAACAAAATGAGATCCGATAGTATGGTAGAGAGAAAGATCTACCATACTATCGGATCTCATAGAATACTACTGATTCTAGTTCGCTCTTTTTATCTACGATGCGAAATTGGAATCCTTTTCATTTTTTTTTCTGCAATCATTGATAAGAAGTAAGAAGTCAAGTTTCATTCAAATCAATCACTTTGACTAACAGTTTTTACGTAAATTATAAGTAAAAAGGCAGTAGGAACTAGAATGAACAATGCAGTAGCAATAAATGCGAGAATATTTACTTCCATAATCTCATCCTTTCTTTTTTCTTTACGTCGCAATAACTCGGGATTTAATCCCATAGAGATGATAAATCTTTCGCCTATAAATTGGATGAATTCCATGTTGATCATGTCGAATCGGATCAATATCATGAATAACAATATCTGAGCTATCAAATCGATTCATCGTCGAAAATTGAATAGTATAACATAGAAAGATTGTTTATCCATATCAAATCAAAAAATGGAGTTCGGCTCTAATCGATAATTTCTTTTCTTTACTCTTTACTTACTTTATTTTGATTTATATTTTGATTTATACTTTATTTTTCTTTATTCTTCTTTTCCATTCTTTTCTATTCTATCAAACTATCGCCTTTCTTGTACAATCATCTGCCGAAGTATCATCTAACCGCCTTGACACTTACATTGGTTTCAAACAAACCTAACAAACCCAAACAAATAATGGAAGCCGAAATAAAAAAAAAAAGGGGGGTAAGTTCTAAACTCTTTTGTTTTTTAATGATCTAATCTTATTGGCTTATTGGAAAACAAAAAAGTGTGATAAAGACAAACTCAGTATCAGTACGATATTTCTTGGAATCCGGAATATGGCGGGAATGAAATTCTCCTATTTGTCACCCTTTTACAGAAAACTACAGAACACGGAAATTTTACAGAAACCGGGAAGATGGGTTGATATATTTTTTATTGGATTTGGATCCGTCGGGACTGACGGGGCTCGAACCCGCAGCTTCCGCCTTGACAGGGCGGTGCTCTGACCAATTGAACTACAATCCCAGGGAAATGAAATAAAGTATACAGGATACATATTCTTATGATTTCACTCAAACCCTTTCTATTTTAATTTCAGATTCGAATCGCCTCCTTGAACTAGAGACGCAAGTGGTATATAGCTATCCACATGGATATATACTTTATTGATAACGGCACGGATTACTAGTTATCTTTTCATTATTTCAAATCAAAATCGCTCGATCATTAGCAAGATCAGAATTTGTGTGAAAAAAATAGAACAAATCAAATAAATAACAGGGAGAGATCTATCAGAAATTTTTACTTTTTCCGTATCAGGCATTTCGAGAGAACAAAGGGGTTATATCATTTCATGGTGGATCAGTGAATTATTGGGCCGAGCTGGATTTGAACCAGCGTAGACATATTGCCAACGAATTTACAGTCCGTCCCCATTAACCGCTCGGGCATCGACCCAGGAAGAATCAATTCCAGACTTATTTAATAATCCATGATCAACTTCCTTTCGTAATACCCTACCCCCAGGGGAAGTCGAATCCCCGCTGCCTCCTTGAAAGAGAGATGTCCTGAACCACTAGACGATGGGGGCACATTTGCCCGACCGTCAACACGCTATGCTCATAGTATGAACAGTTTTTTGAAATTGTCAATATAACGAAATCATATAACTAGATTCAAAAGATCTTTCCGTCTTTCCGGATTCCGTAAAATTTTGAAATTCGTCATTTATATTCATGATTTATTCATTATAGTCGCCATTATCCAGTAATTTTCGATTAATTTATTTAATTATTATTATATAAGTATAAGATTATTTTAAAATTATATAAATAGAATCCATTATTACCACTAATATTATTTATTTTATTATATATTATTATATATATTTATTTTATTATATATTATTATATATATTATATATATTTATATTATATATATTTATTTTATTATAGAAAATTTTATTATATAAATTTTATTATATATTATATTTTTATTATATATTATATATTATATAAATATATATTATATAAATAATAATAATAATCTAAATTATATAAATAATAATAGAAAATCATATATAAATAATAATAGAAAATCAAAATAGAAATAGAAATAGAATAGAAATAGAGAGATAGAATGGAAGAAGAGAAAAAATAGAAAGTATCCTTTCCTTTGGTTTGCCAGAAAGCCAGAAAAGTAAATCCCATTTCTTACACTTTCATTCATTGATTTACCCAGTGTTAAGATAGATAGACACATCTCTATCTCACGCTAAACCAGGAAATTAACAAATGATAAATATGGAAATCCAGGTAGGGGGATAAGTATCAACAAATTATCAATTTTTTTTTTCTTTTTCTAAGACTAAGAATTTTCTTCAGGGGACAAATAGAATCCGTTCATCCGTGATTCGATGAAATATCTTGGATCTATGTTGAATTGGTAAGTACATGTACATGTATCAATCAAATGCATTTTTTGTTAGGATGGGAGTCAATTCAATTAGGTTCGGCCTTGAAACAATTCATTGCATTGATATTCATCAAATTTATATTTATCAAATTCAATAAACCATTTTTTTTTACCTACATTTTATTTACTAATTTAGCCTATACTTTACTCATCAGGTAAATCAAATTTCTCGTTTATGACGAAGCTACTATGAATCTACATCTACTCCATATACTTATACTTAATTATATTTATATTTAGATTTATTCTAATCTATTTCATATATTTAATCTATTTCATTTACTCTATTTACTTTACATAGATTTGATTTCTAATCACCATAGATATATCCTATCCACATAATGGCTGATTCAGGAATTGAATCAAAGAGGCCCTTTTAACTCAGTGGTAGAGTAACGCTATGGTAAGGCGTAAGTCATCGGTTCAAATCCGATAAGGGGCTTTACTTTACCTCGTTT